CCCACTTCTCATATAAAAATAACATTGAAAGATATATCCTACTATAAACAAATAGCTAAAACATTCGATAATGGGGAAAAGTATTTACGTAGCAATTTTCGTTTAAAATCTAGTGGGGTAATATGGGACAAAAAATAAATCCACTTGGTTTCAGACTTGGGACAAGCCAAAAGCATTATTCCATTTGGTTTGCACAACCAAAAAATTATTCTGAGGGTCTGCAAGAAGATCAAAAAATACGGGATTGTATCAAGAATTATGCTCAAAAAAATATGAGAACAGCCTCTGGTGTCGAGGGAATTGCACGTATAGAAATTCAAAAAAGAATTGATTTAATCCAAGTCATAATCTATATGGGATTCCCAAAGTTATTAATAGAAAATAAACCACGAGGAATCAAAGAACTGCAAATGAATGTACAAAAAGAATTGAATTCTGTAAACCGAAAACTCAATATTACTATTACAAGAATTCGAAAACCTTACAGACATCCTAAATTTCTTGCAGAATTTATAGCGGGACAATTAAAAAATAGGGTTTCATTTCGAAAAGCAATGAAAAAGGCTATTAAACTAACAGAACAGGCTGGTACAAAAGGAATTCAAATACAAATTGCAGGACGTATCGGCGGAAAAGAAATTGCACGTGTCGAATGGATCAGAGAAGGTAGAGTTCCTCTACAAACCATTCGTGCTAAAATTGATTATTGCACCTATCCAGTTCGAACTATATATGGGTTATTGGGTATAAAAATTTGGATATTTATAGACGAGGAATAACAAACCTTTACTTGTCTTTCCGTTCTGTTCTATTCAATGATGAAACAAAAAATGATCAATTCTAATTCTATAAGGTTGAATAAAAATTTGATTGACTCCTTTTGATAGAATTGCTATGCTTAGTCCAAAAAGAACCCGATTCCGTAAACAACATAGAGGAAGAATGAAGGGAATATCTTGTCGAGGTAACCGTATTTGTGTTGGTCGATATGCTCTTCAAGCACTTGAACCCGCTTGGATCACACCTAGACAAATAGAAGCAGGGCGACTAGCAATGGGCCGAAATGTGCGTCGTGGTGGAAAGGTATGGATACGTATATTTGCAGACAAACCAGTTACAGTAAGATCTGCGGAAACACGTATGGGTTCGGGTAAAGGAAATCCCGAATATTGGGTAGCTGTTGTCAAACCAGGTCGAATACTTTATGAAATAAGCGGAGTAGCAGAAAAAGTCGCCAGAAAGGCTATCTCAATAGCGGCATCTAAAATGCCTATACGAACTCAATTTATTATTTCAGGATAGAAATGTAGAAACAAAAAAAATTTCTTAAAAAACCGCCAAATTTTTGTTTTGGACAAACAATATTTCTTTTTTTTTCACCCTTGAAAAATGCAAAACTGATATGATTCAACCTCAGACCCATTTGAATGTAGCAGATAACAGCGGGGCTCGAGAATTGATGTGTATTCGAATCATAGGGGCTAGCAATCGCCGCTATGCGAATATTGGTGACATTGTTGTTGCTGTGATAAAAGAAGCAATACCAAATAATAATATGACCTTAGAAAGATCAGAAGTGATCAGAGCTGTAATTGTACGTACCCGCAAAGAACTTAAACGCGACAACGGCATGATAATACAATATGATGACAATGCTGCAGTTATTATTGATCAAAAAAGAAATCCAATAGGAACTCGAATTTTTGGTGCAATCGCCGAAGAGTTGAGAGACTTAAACTTTACTAAAATAGTTTCATTAGCTCCCGACGTATTATAAATCATGAAATGAAAATAGTCGAATATTGGAATAAAATACCTTTTTTTTTTTTTAGTAGATTGTGTATCACGTATATGCCTTTCCTTTTGAATTTCATAAATTCAAAAAATCAAAGAATCAAATAATAAACTAACAAAGCATGTTGATTATATTCAAATTTGGAGGCACTGCTAAATTTAGTTCATCATGAGTAGGGACACCGTTGCTGATATAATAACCTCTATACGAAATGCTGACACGAATCGAAAGGGAACAGTTCGAATAATATCTACCAAAATAACGGAAACCCTTGTTACAATACTTTTACGAGAAGGTTTTATCGAAAACGCAAGGAAGCATCAGGAAGGAAACAAATATTTTTTGGTTTTAACTCTACGACATAGAAGGAATAGGAAAAGCTCATATAGAAAAATGTTAAATTTAAAGCAAGTAAGTCGCCCCGGCCTACGAATATATTCCACCTATCAAGGACTTCCGAGAGTTTTAGGTGGAATGGGAATTGCAATCCTTTCTACTTCTCAAGGTATAATAACAGACCGAGAAGCTCGACTAAAAGGAATTGGAGGAGAAATTCTATGTTATATATGGTAATCCCTCGAATATCAAAATTCGATCCAAAACTTCCCATTTTGGAAAAAAAGCGAAAGGACGACTTGTCTAATATCGTCCCTCTTCCAGTAGTTAAGATTTTCAGGAGGTTAAAATGCCAGAAAAAGAAGAAAA